GCCCCTCACCTAGACTCTGCTTTTTGGTCTTTCAACTAAACAATTGAAATTTACACTTTCGACTATGAATGAAGTTGTAACATTTTTTTTACTGGCGGAGACACGAACAAATAAAAAAGTAAGAAGAAACAAAATTTAATTCGCTTCTTTTCTTTTGTATACTTTAAATACAAAAAATACACAATATCCATCGTTTCTTTTACCCCTTTTAGATACATAAAACTTAATTAGTAATGGGGTATAGCTACGACACTTAGATGGATAAGTATGTATCATGATCTATAACTAGAACACTGAATATGTATGTCGACCCATATCAATTAATTTGTAAAATATATACTCAGACAAATTACTCATGTGCCAGGAACCAGATTTGAACTGGTGACACGAGGATTTTCAGTCCTCTGCTCTACCAGCTGAGCTATCCCGACCATTCACGACGCATCATCCTCATTTTATTTTAATATAGGACTGGGGTCTCTGTCAATTAAAAAAATGAAAAGATATTACAAAGTAATATCCAGGCCCTGGTAGAATTTATTGTATTTTCAAAAAGAAAACTTTGTAAGTTTCAATACAGTACAAATAATACAAATAATGATATGGATTTTTAATTATTTAAATTAATTACATTATTCAAAGATGCTCATTTGTACACGTATCATATATATAACATACAAGGCTTATGATGTGATAATAAAAAAAAATTTCCGCTCAGATCAGTTTGTGAATATAGTAGAGTGAGAATGACTGAGAACTATAAACAATTTTGAATCACTAACAAAATGAGAAGATAAATAATTAGGGAGGCAACCAGGTCTTTTTGGGGATAGAGGGACTTGAACCCTCACGATTTCTAAAGTCGACGGATTTTCCTCTTACTATAAATTTCTTTGTTGTCGATATTGACATGTAAAACGGGACTCTATCTTTATTCTTAAATCCGATTAAAAAATTCTTCAAAAAAAGATTTATCGGACTATGATGGAGTGAATGTTTTGATCAATGAATATTTAATTCTTTTTTTTTATATCATAGAAATAGATAGAAAAAAATTATAGAACCGGTTGGAGTCGTCATTAATCATTTTTAATCATTTGGCGATAGTATTTCAGTAAGTATACATCAGTAAGTATACATATGTATATCGGTTTATCTTTCATCTTTTCGGAAGTTTCGATGGAAGGATTCCTTTATGAACACAATGCAGCCAACTCCATTTGTTAGAACAGCTTCCATTGAGTCTCTGCACCTATCCTTTATTTATTCTCGGTTTCTGAAACCTTTGTTTGTTTTCATAAAACGGGATTTGGCTCAGGATTGCCCATTTTTAATTCCAGGGTTTCTCTGAATTTGAAAGTTATCACTTGGTAGGTTTCCATACCAAGGCTCAATCCAATTAAGTCCGTAGCGTCTACCAATTTCGCCATATCCCCCTTTTTTTGTGATGCGATTAGGATCACACACATCATGATGCCGTTTACTCTTTTTGTTCATTTCCTTTTCGATTATGATTATGCTAGACCCGTTGAATTCATTAGATATTGATTCTTGTATTGAAAAGTGTTTTCTCCGATTTGATTTCGTATCTATCTTCTTTCATTTTTATTGGAGACCATAGTTGGTCCAACCAGAAATTCAATATAGATATATATCGCATAACATATATCTATTATATATATATATGTATATTATATATACATGTCCCTATTCCTATCATTTTTAGTGTGCAATTTTGAATACTTGAACGGTCGATTCTTTTGTTTTTTTTTTTTTTCGTCTTAGGTTTACCCTTTCCAAATGAAACCCTAGGAATGTTTTATTATGGTCTGGATTGCCCTTTTCTCTTCATATCCTTTTCTTAGGGCGGATCATAAAAAAAAATGACAACGACAAAGGGTAATTTAGTATTTCAAATTTCAGTAATAGCCATATCTAATCGAATAGATATAATTAATCATTTCGTTAATTTCGAATTCTTTCTTATTTATTAATTAAATTATTTCAAATTATATAAATTCTATATTTTCGCATTCAAATATATATATAATAAATATCGAATAAGATTCTAACGTAATTACTAGAATTACTAGATAATAATTATATTAATTAATCGATTCTATTCCTAACCTTAGGTACAAAATTCTATTTCAAATTAGAAATCTAATTTTTTAGTACATAATTTTATATTTCTATATATTTTTTTTCTATATATTTATTTAGATTTCTAATTTATTTTATATTTATTTTATTTTTATATAGTAAAATATCAAAAAAACAATATTAAATATTGAATAGTAATTAAGATATTTTTTATTGATAAAATTTATTATTGATAAACATATATTTGAGAATATAGATCGAAATTAATATATCAAAACGAAATGTTTTTGAAAAACAAAAAAAAAAATTAGATTTTCCATTTTTATTCGTTTCTATAGTTGAATTTTTCTACATCTAGATCTATATCATAGTTATTATGAAATAACTAAGAATAAAC